TAGTCACAATAAGGATTTCAAAAAAGGAAATTTAATTATTAGTAAAGCCGAAGTCAACGAGGGTACTACGGTAAAAAAATTAAAACCCCGAGCTCGAGGACGCGGTTATCCGATAAAACGAGCTAGTTGTCATATAACCATTGTGGTGAAAGATATATCTTTAACTGAAGAATATGATTATAGATATTTATAATTAAATATAATTAATATGACTGATTAATAAAAATGTATCTTATGGTAAAAAAAAGAATGTATATAAATAAGTACACGGGTATGTCGTATCACGATATGTATAGTAGTGAGGGAGTATGGGACAAAAAATAAATCCACTTGGTTTCCGACTTGGGACAATCCAAAATCATCATTCCCGTTGGTTTACACAAGCAAAAAAGTATTCTGAAGGTCTACAAGAAGATAAAAAAATACGAGATTTTATCAAAAATTATGTACAAAAAAATATAAGAATAGCTTCCGGTGTCGAGGGAATTGCACATATAGAGATTCAAAAACGAATAGATCTGATTCAAATCATAATCTATATGGGATTCCCGAAGTTATTAATTGAAGGTAAATCGCGAAGACTCGAAGAATTACAGATGAATGTACAAAAAGAATTAAATTGTATAAACCGTAAACTCAACATTGCTATTACAAGAATTGCAAAACCTTATGGAAACCCTAACATTCTTGCAGAATTTATAGCTGGCCAATTAAAAAATAGAGTTTCATTCCGTAAGGCGATGAAAAAAGCTATTGAATTGACTGAACAGGCAGATACAAAAGGAATTCAAATCCAAATTTCAGGTCGTATTGACGGAAAAGAAATTGCACGTGTTGAATGGATCCGAGAAGGTAGGGTTCCCCTCCAAACGATTCGAGCAAAAATTGATTATTGTTCCTATCCAGTTCGAACTATCTATGGGGTATTAGGTATAAAAATTTGGATATTTGTAGACGAACCATAATAAACCGTCAGTTTTGCTTCTATTTTCTCTAATGGTTGAAGAAAACACTCTTTCATTCTTTGTCTAATCAAACCAAACAAAAAGTAAAACTTCGGCACAATTCTATAGGGTTGAATAAAAACTAGATTAACCATTTGAAATAATTGCTATGCTTAGTGTGTGACTCGTTGATTTTTTTTAAGGTTATAAAAAAAAAAATGATCCATAGTATCAACTAAGAACTATAGAACTTATAACCAACTCATCGCTTCGCATTATCTGGATCAAAAGAAATAGTTAAGATAGGATCGATTCGTCATATCATTGTAGCAACTGAAATCTTTTTTTGCATAAACAGAAAAACAAATCAGATTATGAGTTTGATTTGTAACGCGCAATTTTCAAGGATGTGGATAAGTGGAATGTTGAGAGAAAGAGAGATAAAATATCAATGCTATATGATTCCAATCTAATATGTAAGGTCTCTAAATAATCTCAGAAAAAACAATGTATCTAATAAAGCATCAATATAATATTTAGATTTATCCCTAATTTGTTGATAGAACAACAAAAAGAGCTTCGAGCCAAGAAAGATTAAGAGGATTGACTCAAGAACAAAGTCCGCAAAGAGCTCCATTGTCAAATTAAGACCTAACCATTAATAGAGAAGCGGTGGGAACGACGGAACCCATGAATGGAAACGATTCTCTTCACGATGAATCCTACTAATTCATTGGTTGGGATGGCGGAACGAACCAGGAACCTTTTCATTGATTCTGAAAAGTCATAGGCTAAGCCAACAACTGAATGATATATTGAAAGAGTAAATATTCGCCCGCGAAAATTTTATTGGATTGTTCAATTTTAAGGGATCCGATACGATAAAAAGAAGGAGCCTTGTTAGGTTAAAAACGTAAATTATTTAGAACTAGAAATATATAAAATAGAGATCTATTCCATTTAGTTATATAGCAAAATAAAGTATAGAAGAATTTAAAAGACTCCGTGGATTCAACATATTATTGATTACTTACATAGATGGATATATTAAGTAACTATTTTGCAATCTTTTCTTTTGATTCGCGAGGAGCTGGATGATAAGAAACTCTCATGTCCAGTTCTGGAGTAGAGATGGAATTGCGAAACAACCATCAACTATAACCCCAAAAGAACCAGATTTCGTAAACAACATCGAGGAAGAATGAAGGGAATATCTTATCGAGGTAATAGTATTTGTTTCGGTAGATACGCTCTGCAAGCACTTGAACCTACTTGGATCACATCTAGACAAATAGAAGCGGGTAGACGAGCAATGGCACGAAATGTACGTCGTGGTGGAAAAATATGGGTACGTATCTTTCCAGATAAACCCGTTACAGTACGACCTGCAGAAACGCGTATGGGGTCGGGTAAAGGATCCCCCGAATATTGGGTAGCTGTCGTTAAACCGGGTAGAATACTTTATGAAATAGGGGGAGTAGCAGAAAATGTAGCCAGAAAAGCTATTCAAATAGCAGCATCCAAAATGCCTATACAAACTCAATTTGTTCTTTCAGAATAGAACTGTAAAATTGTTCTTTCAGAATAGAACTGTAAAATGAAAGGCAAGAAGTCTTTACTTTGAACTAACAAAAAACTTGTGGGTTTCTCTTTTGGACAAAGAATATTTCTTTTTTTTTTTCTACGCCCCCTTTTGCATTTTTAAAATAGATTAAAAAAATGATATGATCCAACCCCAGACCCTTTTGAATGTAGCGGACAACAGCGGGGCGCGAAAATTGATGTGTATTCGAATCATAGGAGCTAGTAATCGCCGATATGCTCATGTTGGTGATATTATTGTTGCTGTGATTAAAGAAGCAGTACCAAATATGCCTCTAGAAAGATCTGAAGTGATCAGAGCTGTTATTGTACGTACTTGTAAAGAACTCAAACGTGATAACGGTATGATAATACGATATGATGACAACGCTGCAGTTGTCATTGATCAAGAAGGAAATCCTAAAGGAACGAGAATTTTTGGTGCGATTGCACGAGAATTGAGACAGTTAAATTTTACTAAAATAGTTTCATTAGCCCCCGAGGTATTATAAAACGAAATAACGATATAGTTATACTAAAATTGACTTGAATGAGATCAATTAATGATTCGTAGATTATGTCTCACGTATATACCTTGTAATAATTTTTAAAGAGCATGTTTATTATATCCAAATTTTGAGAAACCACTAATTTTAGTTCATCATGGGTAGAGACACTATTGCTGATATAATAACTTCTATACGAAATGCTGACATGAATAGAAAAGGAACAGTTCGAATAGCATCTACTAACATCACTGAAAACATTGTTAAAATACTTTTACGCGAGGGTTTTATCCAAAATGTGCGGAAACATCGCGAAAACAAAAAATATTTTTTGGTTTTAACCCTGCAACATAGAAGAAATAGTAAAGGACGATATAGAACTGTTTTAAATTTAAAAAGGATAAGTCGACCTGGTCTACGAATCTATTCTAACTACCAACGCATTCCTAGAATTTTAGGTGGGATGGGAATCGTAATCCTTTCTACTTCTCAAGGTATAATGACAGACCGAGAGGCTCGACTAGAAAGAATAGGCGGAGAAATTTTGTGTTATATATGGTAATCCTTCGAATACCTGAATTAGATCCGAAACTTCCTATTTGTGAAAAAAAAAAGCGAAAGGACGGGTTGTCTAATATCACTCTTCCTCCATTAGTTGATACACCAAGGAGGTTTTACCTCAAATGAAAGAACAAAAATGGGTTCATGAAGGTTTAATTACCGAATCACTTCCCAATGGTATGTTCCGGGTTCGTTTAGATAATGAAGACCTAATTCTAGGTTATGTTTCAGGAAGGATCCGGCGTAGTTTTATACGGATCCTACCCGGAGATAGAGTCAAAATTGAAGTAAGTCGTTATGATTCAACTAGAGGACGTATAATTTATAGAATTCGCAATAAAGATTCGAAGGATTCGATCGATTAGATAGTTTTTTATTTTAGCCTTCAAGATTATTTTCGGGAAGGTACAATTCCAGTCCAGATTCAAAATTTCAAGAAACTTAGTTTCTTCCAAGAATCAAGTCATAATTAAGGTAAGGAATAAAAAATATGAAAATAAGAGCCTCCGTTCGTAAAATTTGTGAAAACTGTCGACTAATCCGCAGGAGAGGACGAATTATAGTAATTTGTTCCAACCCGCGACATAAGCAAAGACAAGGCTAATCTTTCGAAAATAGCTCTCTTAAGAACCCTAAGGACAAATAAAAATAAAGGATTCGTTTTGACCTGAAATGGATATATCCATATACCTCTGACTCATATTTATGAGATGATAAAATATGGCAAAACCTATACCAAAAATTGGTTCACGCAAAACCGGACGTCTTAGCTCACGTAAGAGTGGACGTAGAATTCCAAAGGGAGTTATTCATGTTCAAGCAAGTTTCAACAACACCATTGTGACTGTTACAGATGTGAGGGGTCGGGTGGTTTCTTGGTCCTCGGCCGGTACTTGTGGATTCAGGGGTACAAGAAGAGGAACACCGTTTGCTGCTCAAACCGCGGCAGGAAATGCTATGCGTACAGCAATGGATCAAGGTATGCAACGAGCAGAAGTTATGATAAAAGGTCCCGGTCTTGGAAGAGATGCAGCATTACGAGCTATTCGTAGAAGCGGTATACTCTTAAGTTTCGTACGAGATGTAACCCCGATGCCACATAATGGCTGTAGACCCCCGAAAAAAAGGCGTGTGTAGAATTAAACACTGAAGAGATTTCAAGAGAAATAAATGATTCAATGATCTGATCAAATAATATTACTATGGTTCGAGAGAAAGTCACAGTATCGACTCGGACACTAGAGTGGAAGTGTATTGAATCAAGAGCAGATAGTAAGCGTCTTTATTATGGACGTTTTATTCTATCTCCGCTTAGGAAGGGTCAAGCCGATACAATAGGTATTGCAATGCGAAGAGCTTTGCTTGGCGAAATAGAAGGAACATGTATCACACGTGCAAAATTTGAGAA